AAAACCTCGAGCTAGAGGACGTAGTTTTCCGATAAAAAGATCAACCTGTCATATAACTATTGTAATGAAAGACATATCTTTAGATGATGAATATGTAGAGATAGATTCGTTAAAAAAACCTAAATGGAAAAAAAAATATACAGCTACGACGTATTATGATATGTATAGCAGTGGGGGAATATGGGACAAAAAATAAATCCACTTGGTTTCAGACTTGGTACAACTCAAGGTCATCACTCCCTTTGGTTTGCCCAACCAAAAAAGTATTCTGAGGGTTTACAAGAAGATCAAAAAATAAGAAATTGTATCAAGAATTATATACAAAAAAATATGAGAATACCCTCTGGAGTCGAGGGAATTGCACGTATAGAGATTCAAAAAAGAATCGATCTGATCCAGGTCATAATCTTTATGGGATTTCCAAAGTTATTAATAGAAAGTCGTCCACGGGGAATCGAAGAATTACAAACGAATTTACAAAAAGAATTTAATTGTGTAAACATAAACCGAAAACTAAATATTGCTATCACAAGAATTGCAAAACCTTATGGAAACCCAAATATTCTTGCAGAATTCATAGCCGGACAATTAAAGAATAGAGTTTCATTTAGAAAAGCAATGAAAAAAGCTATTGAATTAACTGAACAAGCGGATACAAAAGGAATTCAAGTGCAAATTGCAGGGCGTATCGACGGAAAAGAAATTGCACGTGTTGAATGGATCAGAGAGGGTAGGGTTCCCCTACAAACGATCCGAGCTAAAATTGATTATTGTTCCTATACAGTTCAAACAATTTATGGGGTATTAGGCATCAAAATTTGGATATTTATAGACGAAGAATGATAAAATAAATCTTTACTTATCTTTTCCTTCTATCCAATTATCTAATAAAAAAAGAAATATTTCTTAATTCTTTTCATTTTTTTTATAGGGTTGAATAAAAATTAGATTAACCATTTATTTGATATAATTGCTATGCTTAGTGTGTGACTCGTTGGTTTTTTAGGGGTAGGATTAAAACCAACCTGAACTAATTAAGAAGTAATAACCAACTCATCACTTCGCATTATCTGGATCTAAAGTCTCAGTCAAAATATGATATATCGGTCATATCTTTGTAGCAACTGACAATTTTTTGCATAAAAAAGGAACCCGATTCTAAGTCGTAAAGCAAAATAGAGAAAAGGTGTGGATAAATGGAAATATGAGAGAAAGACAGAAAAAGAATATTAATGACATATAATTCCAATATGTAAGGTCTATAAACCACTTCAAAAAAGCAGTGTAATAAAGCATCACTACTGATTGATTCATCCATAATAGAATGAATCTTCTTATAAATCAAAAAAAAAGAGCTTCGAGCCAATAAAGACTGAGAAAATTGACTCAAGAACAAATTAAATTTCATCATTAGCTCCATTGTAGAATTCAGACCTAACCATTGAATAAGAAGCGATGGGAACGATGAAACCCGTGAATGCAAAATGAATCTTAATGATTCACAGGTCGGGATGGCGGAACGAACCGAAACTCTATTCATCTAGCTGAGAAAACATGAGCTAATCCTACAATTGAAACAAAAATAGAGATTGAAAGAGTAAATATCCGCCCGCGAAAACTTTATTTTTTTATTGCTAAATTTGGGGCAATACGTTAACTACAAAACAAAAAATGGATTAGAACCTTCTAAAAAAGAAAAAACTAAATATTATTATGTTTGAACAAATAATTGAAATTCGATTTCTTGATCTGCATCTTCAATTTTTGGAAATTGATAATAAAATAAATAAAATAGAAAAAATATTTAGTTATCCATTTCAACAAGCAACAAGATATACAAATTACTAAATCTAATAGATTAGATAAGTTAGATTCGATGAAATCTTAAACAATTGACTTATTTGATTTATTACTCAATAAATACGTGTATATCTGAATTTCAATTAAATATTTTAGATTTCGAATACTTTTATTTCGTCGCGAGGAGCCGTATGAGGTGAAAATCTCATGTCCGGTTCTGAAGTAGAGGTGGAATTCAAAAAAAAACATCAACTATAACCCCAAAAGAACCAGATTCCGCAAACAACATAGAGGAAGAATGAAAGGAATATCTTATCGAGGTAATCATATTTGTTTCGGTAAATATGCTCTTCAGGCACTTGAACCCGCTTGGATCACATCTAGACAAATAGAAGCAGGCCGACGAGCAATGACACGAAATGCGCGTCGTGGTGGAAAATTATGGGTACGCATTTTTCCAGACAAACCAGTTACACTAAGACCCGCGGAAACCCGAATGGGTTCCGGAAAAGGATCCCCTGAATATTGGGTAGCTGTTGTTAAACCCGGTCGAATACTTTATGAAATGAGTGGAGTAACAGAAAATATAGCTAGAAGGGCTATTTCAATAGCAGCATCTAAAATGCCTATACGAACTCAATTCATTATTTCGGGATAAAGATGTAAAACCAAGAGAAATGAGTCTTGGAGATAACAAAAA